CTTGATAGAGAACGAGAATCCAATTTTAATTTGAAAAGATCTTTTTTATTTTCAGAACAAGAAAGGGTTGAATTCGAAAAAGAAACGCATTTTATAAAATTTTTATTCAATGCAATTATAGCCGATACTCATAATAAAAAAAGAAAAAAAAAAATTATTGGAATAAAAGAAATTAGTAAAAAAGTACCTCGATGGTCATATAAATTAATCAATGAATTAGAACAACAAGAAGGAGAGAGTGAAGAAGAAGTACCCTTTGATCATGAAATTCGTTCAAGAAAATTTAAACGTGTAGTAATTTTTAATGATACTAGGCAAAATAGTGATATTACTAATACAGATACTAAGAATATTGATCAAACAGACGAAGTCGCTTTAATACGCTATTCACAACAATCAGATTTTCGTAGAGACATAATAAAAGGTTCTATGCGAGCACAAAGGCGTAAAACAGTTATTTGGGAACTCTTTCAAGCAAATGTGCATTCGCTCCTCTTTTTGAACAGAATAGACAAACTGAGTCTTTTTTCTTTTGACACCTCAGGACTAATGAAACTAATTTTTCGAAACTGGATGAGAAAGGGAGCAGAAGCAGAACTACAAATTTCAGATTATACAGAAGAAGAGAAAAAAGAGGAAAAAAAAAAAGAGACGGACAAAAAAGAAGAGAACAAAAGAAAGGAGAAAGCACGAATAGAAATAGCAGAAGCTTGGGATACGATCCCATTTGCGCAAATAATAAGAGGTTTAATGTTAATAACTCAATCGACTCTTAGAAAATATATTCTATTACCTTCATTAATAATAGCTAAAAATATTGGCCGTATGCTACTATTGCAATTTCCTGAATGGTCTGAAGATTTAAAGGAATGGAATAGAGAAATACATATTAAATGCACCTATAATGGTGTTCAATTATCAGAAAGAGAATTTCCACAAAATTGGTTACTAGATGGCATTCAGATAAAAATCCTATTTCCTTTCTGTCTAAAACCTTGGCATGGATCTAAACTAAAGTATTCTTATCTAGATCGAATGAAAAAGAAAGGTCAAAAGGATGATTTTTGTTTTTTAACAGTTTGGGGAATGGAAACGGAATTTCCCTTTGGTTCTCCCCGAAAAGGTCCTTCCTTTTTTGAACCTATTTTAAATAAACTCGAAAAAAAACTTGGAAATTTAAAAAAAAAATACCTTTTCATTTTACAAATTTTAAAAGAAAGAACAAGATTTTTTCTAACTATTTCAAAAAAAACAAAAAAATGGTTTATAAAAAATATTCTATTTTTTAAAAGAATAATAAAAGAAATTTCAAAAATAAATCAAATTCGATTTATATTTAGTAGATTGAAAGAAGTAGATAAATTAGACGAAATTAAAAAAGATTCGATAATGGAGAATCCACTAATTAATGAATCCATGAATCACCTTACATCTAGAAAGTGGACAAATTTTTTACTGACAGAAAAAAAAATGAAAGGTCTAACTGATAGAACAAGTACAATTAGAAAAAAAATGGAAAAAATTAAAAAAGAGAAAAAAAAAGTAATTCCAGGAATAAATGTTAGTCTTAATACTAATAAAAATAGTTATAATGCTAAAAGATTCGAATTAACAAAAATGAGTTGGCAAATATTAAAAAGACGTATTGCTCGAATAATCCGTAAATTTTATTTTTTTATAAAATTTTTTATTCAAAAGATATATATAAATATCCTTCTATCTATGATTAATATTCCCAGAATCCATAGAAAAATTTTGATTGAATCAACAAAAACTATTATTGATAAACTTATTTTAAATACTCAAAAAAATCACGAAAAAATTAATAAAATTAATCAAAATACAATTGACTTTCTTTCAACTATACAAAAGCCCTTTTATAATATTAGTAATAATAATTCACCTAATTTTGCTGAATTATTCTCTTTTTCACAAGCATATGTATTTTACAAATTATCACAAGTCCAAGTTCTTAACTTGTTTAAATTAATATCTATTCTTGAATATCATGGAACATCTTTTTTTCTTAAAACTTCAATAAAAAATTATTTGAGCAGACAAGGAATACTTGATTCGAAATTCAAAGATAAGAAACTCCCGAACTCGAAAAAAAATCAATGGAAAGGCTGGTTAAGAGGTTATTTTCAATATCATTTATCTCCGCTTAAATGGTCTAAATTAATAGCACAAAAGTGGCGAAATAGCACCAAAAAGTGTCGTATAATTCAAGATAAAAATGTAAAAACATCAGAGTCATATGAAAAAGAACAATTAAGTTATTATAAAAAACAAAGTGATTACGAAGTATATTTATTACCAAATCAGAAAGATAATTTTCAAAAATACTATAGATATAATCTTTTATCTTATAGATCTATTAATTATGAAAATACGGAAGACCCATCTATTTATAGATCATCATTCCAAGTCAATAAAACTCAAAAGAATTTTTCTAATTACAATACACAAACAAGAAAAAATTTTGCTAGATTCGCCTATATCCCTATCAAAATATTTTTAGGAAAAAACGCTATTCTATATATGGAAAAAAATATGGATCGAAAATATTTTGATTGGAAAATTCTACATTTTTGTTTTAGAAAAAAAATGGATATTGAAGCTTGGGTCAAGGTCAATACCAACAGAAATCAAAATATTCAGACCGAGGCTCTGAATTATCAAATAATTGATAAAATTGATAAAAAAGATCTTTTTTATTTTATGTTTCATCAAGATGAAGAAAATAATTCATCCAATCAAAAAAACAAATGGGATTGGATGGGAATGAATACAGAAATACTAAGTCATCCTATATCGAATCTAGAAGTTTGGTTCTTCCCGGAATTTTGTCTATTTTATAATGCATATAAAAGGAAACCCTGGTTTATACCAAGCAAGTTCCTTTTTTTTCATTTTAATAGAAATGAAAGTCTTAGTGAAACTCAAAACATGAATAGAAAACAAAAAGGAATTAGACCGCCAAACAAAAAAAAATATTTTGAATTCAAAAAAAAAAAAGAAAAAAAAATTGCAAATAAAAGAGATCTTAAATCAACTATGCAAAACCAAGAAAATCTTGTATCTGTTCTCTTAAACCAAGAAAACAGGATTTCGGAAACTTATTCGAAATCAGACATGAAAAAACTACAAAGGAAAAAACAATACAAGAGCAATACGGAAGCAGAACTAGATTTATTCCTAAAAAGATATTTACTTTTTCAATTAAGATGGGATGGTGCTTTGAATCAAAGGATGATCAATAATATCAAAGTATATTGTCTTCTGCTTAGACTGAGAAATCCAAAAAAAATAACTCTATCCTCTATTCAAAGGCGAGAAATGAATCTTGATATAATGCTGATTCAAAAGAATTTAACTCTTACAGAATTGATGAAAAGGGGGAGATTTATTATTGAACCTCTTCGTCTGTCTGTAAAAAAATCAGGTCAGTTTATTATCCATCAAACCATAAATATTTCATTAGTTCATAAGAGTAAGCATCGTACTAATCAAAGATACGGAGAGCAAAGATATGCCGATAAGGAGGATTTTGATAAATCCATTCGAAGTCATCTAACTGGAAATAATAATTCTTATTTGCTTTTCCCTGAAAATATTTTAGCGTCTCGACGTCGTAGAGACTTGAGAATTCTAATTTGTTTCCATTCAAAAAATAGTCAAGGTATGGATAAAAATATACTTGGGAATAATTTAAAAAGTTCGCGTCCATTTTTGACTGAAAATAAAGATCTTGATAGACATCAATTAAGTAAATTCTTTCTTTGGCCCAATTATCGATTAGAAGATTTAGCTTGTATGAATCGCTATTGGTTTGATACAAATAATGGAAGTCGTTTTAGTCTGTTAAGGATACGCATGTACCCCATAATTGAAAAGTGATTAATGAAACTTTATATCTGTACCATATCTGATATATGAAAGCAAACAAATGCACATATAACTTGTCTTATATTTTCGTCTAATATCTGATACTAATGTTTTGTATGCTTATCCGAATGCAAGTTTAATTGGATTGATTCTTTATTATTTAACTTTATTTTTTAATAAAATTAGATATAGAATTCCATAAACAATAAGTTTATTGTGTATACCAAATTAAACTAACTCATATTATTATTACTGATCGGTAAAATTCATATTTGTAAAAAAAAAGGCGGATTTTTTTATGGTAAAAAATTCATTCATTTCAGTGATTTCACAAAAAGAAAAAGAAGAAAACCCGGGGTCTGTTGAATTCCAAGTATTCTGTTTTACTAATAAGATACGAAAGCTTACTTCCCATTTGGAATTGCACAAAAAAGACTATTTATCCCAGAAAGGTCTGCGAAAAATTTTGGGAAAGCGCCAACGACTCCTAGCTTATTTATCAAAAAAAAATAGAGTACGTTATAAAGAATTAATAGGTCAGTTGAATATTAGAGAGATTAAAACTCGTTAATTTGAAAAATTAGTTTGCTTTTGATGACCCTCTTTTTATTTTCAGCAATTCATGGAAGAATGAATCGGGAAAAAATTTATGACTGCACCAGCTACAAGAAAGGACCTCATGATAGTCAATATGGGTCCTCACCACCCATCAATGCATGGTGTTCTTCGGCTCATCCTTACTCTAGATGGTGAAGATGTTATCGACTGTGAACCAATATTGGGTTATTTACACAGAGGAATGGAAAAAATTGCAGAAAACCGAACAATTATACAATATTTGCCTTATGTAACACGTTGGGATTATTTAGCTACTATGTTTACAGAAGCAATAACTGTAAATGCACCAGAGCGGTTGGGAAATATTCAAGTACCAAAAAGAGCTAGCTATATTAGAGTAATTATGTTGGAGTTGAGTCGTATAGCTTCTCATTTGTTATGGCTTGGACCCTTTATGGCGGATATTGGTGCACAGACGCCCTTCTTCTATATTTTTCGAGAAAGAGAATTAATATATGATCTATTCGAAGCTGCCACCGGTATGCGAATGATGC